ATAATAAATCCTATTTTTTTCTATCCCAGAGTTTCGTTTCGGATCATGGATCAATCTAAATATCATAACTTTTGTTACCCATCCTGTATATAGCCCTTTTTCGTTTCGTGTTGGAATAGAAACTGATTAAGCAGACGAGATTTTATGAAAAAAGTTCTTCCAATTCATAAGAGAGAACAACTATTTTGTTTTTCGATGGGGATTTTACACAACAGGGGAGATAATAATACTCAATTATGAATATAATGAATCAATTTTGTTGTTTTCATATTTTTTGATTTCCTATATAATAATATAATTTTTTTTTAGATATAATAAATAGAATTTCTATTTCAAATTCAAAATTAGAACATAATAATTCAATATAATAATGAATTAATTAAATTTAATTCTATATATTTAAAATAAATTTAAAAATTTGTTTGTTTTCTCGATTGTATTCTTTTTTCAACACTAATATTGATATTGACAAGAGTGTATCAAACAAATATAATCCGATCGTGAATTAATGAATTGATTTACTAATTTTATTTATTATTATTAATTAATATATTATTATTTTAGAAAATTTCTTGTATTTGATCTGTTCATTTCGACGCTCAGAATCGATTCGCCTTCACGATTTTTTATTTTTTTTTTATTTCGATTGGATATACACATTTTTTAAAATTTCATTAGGGTTGCTAACTCAATGGTAGAGTACTCGGCTTTTAAGTGCGACTCCATTTTTTACACATTTCTATGAACTAATTGGTTCATCCATACCATCGGTAGGGTTTGTAAGACCACGACTGATCCAGAAAGGAATGAATGGAAAAAGCAGCATGTCGTATCAATGGCGAATTCTAAAAACTTTTCATTCGTATTGGACCCGGCCCAAATTTTTGTTTGAATTGTTGGCTCGGAAAAAAAGAATTCAGTTGGGTTGAATTAATAAAGGGATAGAGCTTAGCTGCTCCAATTATAGGGAAACAAAAAGCAACGAGCTTTCATTTTTTATTTGAATGATTACCCCATCTAATTTTACGTTAAAAAAAAATTAGTGCTTGCTGTGGAAAAAGTTTTTCCCACGAATGGATTTTGGATTTTTGTTATGAGTCCTAACTATTAGCTATTCTCAATTCTGGGGTAGCGATAAATGTGTAGAAGAAAGAGTATATTGATAAAGATATTTTTTTCCAAAATCAAAAGAGCGATTGGTCCGAAAAATAAAGGATTTCTAACTAGCTTGTTGTCCTCGAACAATTAGATGGACCAAGCGAGGAGAGATAGTCCATTGATGGTTTTTACTTGTTTTCTAGGTATATATATATATTCATAATTTGTTTTTTATTTGAATTCGAATATATAATAGAATACCCTGTTTTGACTGTATCGCACTATGTAGCATTTGATAATCCAATGAATCTCTGATCCTTTGACCAAATCGAATTTCTAAAATGAAGGAATATCAAGTATTATTAGAACGAGATAGATCTCGCCAACAGGACTTCCTATACCCACTTATTTTTAGGGAGTATGTTTATGGACTTGCTTATAGTCATGATTTTAATAGATCTACATTTGTGGAAAATGTAGGTTATGACAAGAAATATAGTTTACTAATTGTAAAACGTTTAATTACTCGAATGTATCAACAGAATCATTTGATCATTTCTGCTAATGATTCTAAGAAAAATCCATTTTTGGGGTATAATAAGAATTTTTATTCTCAAATAATATCGGAGGGTTTTGCCATCGTCGTGGAAATTCCATTTTTCCTACAATTTAGCTCTTCCTTAGAGGAGGCAGATATCGTAAAATCTTATAAAAATTTGCGATCAATTCATTCCGTTTTTCCCTTTTTGGAGGATAAATTTCCATATTTAAATTATGTGTCAGATATACGAATACCCTATCCTATCCATCTGGAAATCTTAGTTCAAATCCTTCGATACTGGGTGAAAGATGCCCCTTTTTTTCATTTATTACGGTTGTTTCTTTATAATTTTTGTAATAGGAATAGTTTTCTTACTCCAAAAAAATCGATTTCTACTTTTTCAAAAAGTAATCCGAGATTATTCTTATTCCTCTATAATTTTTATGTATGTGAATATGAATCTATCTTCCTTTTTCTACGTAAAAAATCCTCTCATTTACGATTAAAATCTTTTAGCGTTTTTTTTGAGCGAATCTTTTTTTATGCAAAAAGAGAACATCTTGTAGAAGTTTTTGCTAAGGATTTTTCGTCTACCGTAACATTCTTCAAGGATCCGCTCTTTCATTATGTTAGATATCAAGGAAAATCCATTCTGGCTTCAAAGAATGCGCCTCTTTTGATGAATAAATGGAAACACTATTTTATCCATTTATGGGAATGTTTTTTTGATGTTTGGTCTCAACCAGGAACGATCCATATAAAACAATTATCCGAACATTCATTTTACCTTTTAGGCTATTTTTCAAATGTGCGGCTAAATCGTTCAGTGGTACGGAGTCAAATGCTGCAAAATACATTTCT